GAAAAAAGTCAAAGCCCCTTATCGGATTTGAACCGATGACTTACGCCTTACCATGGCGTTACTCTACCACTGAGTTAAAAGGGCCCATTTGATTTGATTAAATGACTGAATGCGTCACTATGCAACTATCCAGATAAGGTATAGATATATATATCTATAGATATTCTAGATAAATAGAAATTCTAGATAAATAGAAATACATCCAGTCGACTCATAGTGGTTAGTGGATCATTCAGGAACGATAAAGTTGATTTACCCAACGAGTCTAGGATAAAATGGTTTATTGATATTGGATAAATATCAATGCAATGAATTGTTTCAAGGCCGACCCTAATTTTTTCTTTTATTGAATTGATCCCCATCAGAACGAAATTTACTGGATTGATACATGTACCTATACCTATCAATTCGACATAGATTCAAGATATTTCATCGAATCCCCTGAACCAAATTCTTAGAGAAACCAAATTTTCGATAACTTGTTGATCCCTCGTCCGAGATTTTTCGTTTGTTAATTTCCTGATTTGGTGTAAGATAGAGATAGGCATATATCATCTTAACAATGGGTGAATCCATGAATGAAAGTGGTTAAAATGGCGGTTAACCGCCATTTTATGTTTTGGCAACCAAACCACTCCCCGAGAGGATCCTTCGTATTATTATTATTTCTTATATATTTTATTACATATTTTTCTTTTTTTTCTATATTTCTTAGATTTAGTATTAGATTTCTCTATCAATTTAGAAATAGATTCTAAATAGATATTCATTTTGAATTTATAAATAGAATGTTTTATTCTATCTAACTAGAATCGAATGTATAGAATATAGAATGGCAATTAGAATGACTGATTCATGAATGACGAATCCAAAAATTCTATAGAATCCTGAAAGATCCTTCGGATCTAGTCATACCATTCCATTATATTGATATTGACAATTTCAAAAAACTGATCATATTATGATTATAGTATGATGGCGGCCGGGTAAGGATGCCCCCATCGTCTAGTGGTTCAGGACATCTCTCTTTCAAGGAGGCAGCGGGGATTCGACTTCCCCTGGGGGTAGAGTACTACGAAAGGAGGTTGATCAGGGCTTATCAATAAGCCGAAAATGGATTCTTCCTGGGTCGATGCCCGAGCGGTTAATGGGGACGGACTGTAAATTCGTTGGCAATATGTCTACGCTGGTTCAAATCCAGCTCGGCCCAATAATTCGCTGATCCATCATGAGATAATATAATCCATTTGTCCTCCAGAAATGCCTGATGCGGAGGAATAAAAAACGAAAAATTTTTTTTTCATTGAAAAATGGATTATCAGGTAATAGGGAAAGGATTATTAGTACAAGTAATCCCTGTCGCTCTCAGTAAAGTGCATATATCAATATCGCGTCTCTGTTACAACATGGTGATTCAAAATAGAATTGGTTTGAATGAAGTCATAAACATATGTATGCAGTACACCTTATTTTCTTGGGATTGTAGTTCAATTGGTCAGAGCACCGCCCTGTCAAGGCGGAAGCTGCGGGTTCGAGCCCCGTCAGTCCCGACAAATCCAATAAATACATCAACTCATATCTCCGTTTTCCGCGAAAGGGGGTACAAGGCAAGGAGCAGAATCTCATTCCCAACGGGGATCTTTATTTCTTTTTTCATTTCGGATCAAACAACTATGGGAACTCCCAGTACTTCAACTAATACCGCTTTATGGGCGGGAGACATATGTGGATTAGTACAATTATTGGTATCATCATATTCAGGATTCCAAGAGACCCCACAATGGGTCTGGCTTTTTCCATTGCTCTCAATCCATGTAATGGAATAGAGAACCATATATTTCTCGGGAGCACATACCTAAATGGAATTCTTTTCTTATACGATTCAAAATGAATTGAACATAGTTCCCCGATAGAATACTTTTCAGATTAAACTTATCTCGTTTTCTGGCTTCGATTTTGTGTAACCTAAATGACTAATTTCAATTTTAAACAATCTATCTCATTCAAATTGCACATTGACCTTTTTTTTTGATATATGCGTCCCAGTACTAATTCAAGAAAAGAGGATATTAATAAAAGAAAGATCAAACAAGGATACCACTTTTCTTATTAGTTAGTAGTGAATGAATAAATAATCTTTTTTTCCTTCCTATTTAAAATTGAAAGGTTTCATTGAAGAAAAAAGAAATCCTAACCAAAAATGATGAAATATTTCATCTTTTATTTATACCGGGACTCATCTTTATCACACTTCTTTGTCTTCCAAGAAAATGAAATCATTAAGAAACCGGAGTTTCGAACTTAACTCCCTCCTTTTTTCCATTTCACTTCTATTGTTTTGCTTTGTGACCAATGGAAGTGGGAAAGTGGTCAGATGATACTTCATCACATCAGATGATTGTACCAGTAAGACGGGATAAGTTATAGAAAAGAATAATAAATAAAGAAATTCTTTATTGGATCGAGAATCCAATTTTTGATTCGGTATGGATAAAGGATCTTCCTATGTTATACTATTCAATTCTCGACGATGAATCGATTTGATAGCTCAGATATTGTTATTCATGATATTGAATCATATGATCAATATCATGGAGATAGAATTTTCATTCCATTGAATTTACAGGCAAAAGATTTATCATCTCTATGGGATTAAATCCCGAGTTTTTTATTGCGAAGTAAAAAAAACGATGAGATTATGGAAGTAAATATTGTTGCATTTATTGCTACTGCACTGTTCATTTTAGTTCCTACTGCTTTTTTGCTTATCATTTACGTAAAAACAGTATGATTAATTTGAATGAAACTTGACTTCGTAGTTCTTATCAATGATTGAAGAAATAAAATGAAAAGGATTCCAAGTTCGCTTCTTAAATGAGTGGACTAGAATCAGCAGTATTTTATGAAATCCGATAGTATGGTAGAAAGAAAGAAATATATATTTCTTTCTTTCTACCATACTATCTAGTAGTCTTATTGTAGTGTATAAGGTTGTACTATATTGTATAAAGATACAGACTTAATGTAGATTAATCTACAATATTATCTTCCTCTATCGTCATATTCATATATGTAGATATCAATTTCAGATAAGGAATGCACATAGCACCCCAATTCTAGTTCTTTGCTCCATCTATTTGATCTGTTCCAACTCTAATTCCTAGATTTAGGATTAGGATGATTTCAAATAGGAATCTCGGTATCCATCGAAAGAATTAAATCATGAAGGAAAAATAGTATGGGCATTTAATAAAAGAAAACAATAAGTGGCAAGTACATAATATGTGACTCGCCTAAAGCAAGATCATCTTATTATGCGTAGTATTTCGTTGGACAATCACTATATCTATGTTGTTTCCCACAGAAAGTGCGTATACACTTAATAACTAATAACAGAAACACTGAAATAGAAAATTTAGGAAGAATTCAGTTGGAATAAATTTTCTATCCCTTTTCTTTTCGAAATACGAACATCAGAATCATTGAAATATCTGTTTAATTGAAAATGGAAAAAAGGGTATTATTCATATAATACATTTCATAAATTACTACACTAGAATCCAATGGAATTTCGAAACAAAGATATTTTTTTTTCATTTTGAATTTAATTAGAATAACGCTTTGTAGAACGATCTATATCTATAAAATAATTGAGACAGTTTGATTCCTCAACTCAATTAGTAGTACCTCTAGAGTCCACTTCTTCCCCATACTACGAGTGAAAGGGAAAATGTAAAGACTACCATTAAAGCAGCCCAAGCGAGACTTACTATATCCATGTGAATTATGTCTCCTATCTCTATGACGGAATTATTCCATTATTTCTCACTAATAATAGTGGAGTCAATGGCGCAGAGTCAAAACAAAAAGGGATTCTGACCTAACACTATTGATGAATCAATCTAAATCCAATAAATCAAAGTTCCTATATGATTTCTAGTAGAATCGGGAAAGATTAAGTATAAGCAAATGCGCAGTGACGTCCTGGGATGGATTAATAAAGTGTTATGAATGGACCATGGAGGAGTAATAAGACCTATTCTTTCTTTTGTTGCCCTTCATAGGTAAATAAAAATATAGAATCAAGATAGATCACTATCTATGCCATACCTCTATTTCTCATTTGATCTAATCCTTACCGTCTCCCGACTGTCTCTGTGAAACAATCGGGAGGCAGTCTATTCCATTCTTAAACTAGATTGATTGACTGCCTAAGCACTCAGAGACTCTTGTGAGTCTATATACAAAATATCTTCCGTCCTTTCCACAACTACTAATGCAATTTCTCATCTAGTATATCATCTAGTATAGTAGTAGAAGGAAATTGAGAAGTAGCCCTTCCACTACCCACTATACTAGAATCTTGCCTTGAATCAAGGATTTACAGCCTTTTAGAGAACTCCAGATGCTTAGAATAAAGCAAGTATCAACAGCCCTTTTTCTCTGCCTTTGCTGGTGAATAATTCGACGAATTATATCAACAAAACTAGGGGATTTCGAGTCTTTTGTTGATCAGGCGACACCCAGATTTGAACTGGGGAAAAAGGATTTGCAGCCCCCCGCCTTACCACTCGGCCATGCCGCCAAAACGATACAAAATAGATGAAAAGAAAATATTCCCCCTGTTTTTTTTGTACTTGCATCTTGAATCCCCTTTTCCCGAATCCCTTTCCTAAACAAAAATTTTTCCTTTTTTTGATTGGATTGAATCCATCCCTTTGGTTGATTTGATTGTATAGTATCTCAAAACATACAATACCTAAAGGTTTCCTTTCTCTTTTCTATTGAAAAAGAAAATGTAGATTTTCAGTAACAAAAACAAAAATTCAGGACAAATTCAATTGGAACCATTAACTATTGACTATGAATTCATGAACGATTCTTGGATTTGAATCTCAAATTGGATTTCCTTAATGACATAAGGAAATCCAATTTGCTCCATAACTAAGCAGTATTGATTTGATTCCTTTTCACTAAAAAATCCTTTTCAATTTCAATTA